CTTTTGCTCTGCCCACTCTCCGTTCACACGGTTATCAAAGCGGAGGAAGGGCGGGCAGCAGGTACCACGAGCCCTCTGTCCCACACATCTATCAAGAAGCAAGTGTAGTTCACCGGTTCCACCGAATGCTCCTATCTCTCGGCAAAGATCGTGTGAGTGTGCAGTTATGCTTCGGATGCTTCGCCATGGAATAGATCGACTCAGTTCCCCTTCTTTTCCGGTGCACTCGCTTTGTATCTCCGACACACAAGGAAGGACGCGGTGGGAAGAAAGCTGCCCTAGCCTCTGTCCGGTCGATCATTCCGCTGGCATCTTGCATTCACGCCTCCGTTTGACTGCCGCTCGGGAATGTAGTTGTAGATACGTGAGTCTTAGTGGGTCGTTGGCTCCACCTCTTATCTCCTTCTACGACATGCTGTAGTCGTCGCCATATTCAATATGTCACTTAGTCATATCTGCCTCGCAGCGGGTCAGCACCTCCGAAAGAAAGGGAGGGAGGACTTCATTCAGTGACTCCGCGATCGCCCTCTGAACGATCAAAATAAGGTAAAGCTTGAAGATAAGTTTTGTACTCGATTAATTTCTCAGTCCCTCTAGTCGGGTGGGCGCCGGCCGGATCCCCCTGAAAACCGTACGTGCGGGTCTCCCCGCATGCGGCTCACGCCATTTGAGGTGGCCCAGCCCAGCATTCATTCGCAAATCCTGTAGTGAAATTGAGACTGCTCGACCTCGGAAGCTAATTCGCGTGTAGGCAGCGCTGTCTGTCTACCGTTGACTGTATCTATTCATTGATACATTGGCTCGCTCCCCCCCTCTTTTTTCAAGAATGAATGAGCCGCCTTCCATTTCCGTCAAATGACCCGGCTTCCCCTGGCTCTTCCACCGTCCGGGCTCCCTTTCCTCCCTATGCTCCCCCGGCGCAGGCCCACCACGCTTCGCGCCTGCGGCGTTTTCGCCAGACGGTCTTTGCCAGTAGTGCCATCCTCCCCGCAGGCTGTCTGTATGGGTGGGTTGTCCCTTGCTGCTACGTTCTGTTAGGCGCTATGAATTACAGGAAATTCAGTGGTTGACTTGGACAGCAGGCGGGTTACACGTTCCACTGTGCCGAGATGTGAGGTGCAGGTGGTGATGATCACCCCGGGGTATGCGCTAGCGCCCTTGACGGGCACTCCAGGACCCGCCTACGCTCGTGAAAACCCAGGTCGGTCCTCCGACCAGATGTGTGGATAACGAGGCCACCTTCACAACCTTCTCCCTTCTATCTTTATCCAAAGTCAGGTAGGGCGGTTCGCTTGAGTTGCTCAACCGTCCCTTTGCCCGGTGCTCATGACGCGCTACGGAACCTCCACCGTGCTAGCGGCATAGGAGCCTACTCAGCGTCAGCGGCTTCGTGCCGCACTGGAGTGATCCAATATGTGGTTCCGCACGTTCCACCACTTCTCCGTTCATTTCCAATACTGATCGTGAAACACCATGAGCAGCAGGATGTTGAGGTCCGGAATTCGAAGTGAAATTCTTGATTTGCCCGTTCCTAGTCGTCATGGGAAAGAAATAAGAAATAAATAAGAAAGAGATTATTCCCCTAGAGCTTGTCCAGTACCACCAGTACTCAAAATGCATCTCCGCGCGTCTACCTTAAAGGCCAAAACTGATGTTAGCTACATTCGAGCGTTCACCGCACAGAGGCGATCTCGAACACTACCTATGATAATAAATCCAGGAAAGTGTTCAGTAGACTGTGGCAATCGTCATGCCCTAGAAACTGATCGGTAAAATCGGTTACAGTATAGGCCTCCGGCAAACGCAATTGTGCCTCCCAAAAAGCAAAGTCTATGATGTCAGCCGCCGAGGGCTTTCTATTATCAAACGAAATGCCATAAAATCTGAAAAGGCTGGCAAGCGGCTCGGGCAGTGGAACCCCGGGGTTGGGAATCCAGTTGGGGAGTTCAATCCCGTAATAAGAAGGGTTGGTAATCCAGTCGGGCACTTCCCCTTGAGGTAGAAGTTCGAAAACCCTTTGAGGATCCAACCCACGATGGAAAAAATCCCAAACCCTAGAATGGGGGCCGGCTACCACTTGTTGTGCTAATTGGTTGTTCATTTCGTAAGGTAACTCCATCTTTTGAAGCTCTGCTCCCGAGAAAATAAAGGGGAGACTGATCTTGACGTCGGCGTTGGTTTTTCCAACGAACATTCTTTCATGATCGAGGGGGCTTTAAAAAAAGTCTCCAATCCCGCCCAAGAAATCCCCATCGGCTGGGACTGCTTCTCCAGGATTGGCTGGGACTGCTTCCCCTCCTATCTGGAAGGCCTGACTTTCAGTCCCATTTTCCCTTAAATCAGCCAACTGCGATTCCAGAAATTCTGGATCATTGCTTTCCCCATGTACACGTTCGGCCGCAGCCAGAACTTCGTGGGGATCCCTACCAATCATCAATCTCTGCATTTCCTCGTGGATAGCCCCCTGTAAATCAACCACCCTTTCATCGGTCGGGTTAAGACCTGGATGGTCTTCAACTACACTACCATTGGATCTGTCAGTCATAGTTCTGACAGAACTTGCTGTGGTGGTAGGAATCGAAGAACTATCCGTGGAATTCAAACTCGCTTCATCAAACTGAAAGATACGACGCTCCCTTGGGAGATTCTGCGCGGTACTTTCAGCTGATCCAGCGCTTGCTTGGTCAAATTCCAATACCCGGTTAGGGCTTCTCCTATTAAACATCGTGATCGTGACAGTTTTTAGGACCGCTATTTCCTGCACAGAGCCTGTGCTTTTTGTGGTTTTCCGCTCATTAAACCACGCTTGCCGGGGCGATCCAGTCACCCGGAGAAGATTTCTTTTCTTTCCTCGATTTCTGCTTTTCGCCTTTCAAATAGTTGGAATTCTGAGTCCAATTTTGGATTCCGGTTGCTGTGTTAGTTGTTTATTTATTATGTGCTAGTTGTTTATTATATGTCATTTCTCTAGAAAAAGAACTAGAGGTAGTAAGTCTATTGACTACAAGCAAGGTAATGACTACACGGATATCACATAGATCTAGGTTATGATATCCCTAAAATCCTATCATCCAAATCCTAAAACCATTGCAATCCCAAATAATGCATAGAAATCAATTATGAAATCGTATATTACAGCATTTATGAAAGCACTTCACTATGAGATCAATGATGTGTTCTCAAGTCACTGTTCTGATTCTCTTGACAGATTCATGTTGTCAAATGACAAAACCAATCAAGGTACTCCAACTAGAAATGACCAAACAACGAATCCAAATGAGAAAGATCAAGAAAGAGGAAGGGATGACCCCTGTGATCGTGGAGATGACCCCTGTGATAGTGGAGAAGTGTGTGCAACATCTACGAGTAAGGAGTTTTTTCCTCTGATACAAAAGATGCGAGAACACATTAGTCTAACAATTCCGATCTGCAAATGCATCTATTTTCGAGGACCAAAGAAGTTTTGGATATCACATAGAAATAGGCCACATACAAATTATGCCCATCCAGTTGAGATACATGATCCTACTAGAAGATGGGAGTTTTACACAGCGCTCAATAAGAAACCGTTTTATGTACGAAATGAATCCATGTTGCAATCTATATATAATTCACTAGGTTTGTTAGCTCTAAAGCGCAGATTTAGTATGGATACTTGGGAAAAGTACTTAATACCAAAGACATACATAGGTGGTGGTATTAAATCTCTATTGAATGTTGAGAACATATATGAAGAGAACCTGGAATTAACCAGTCTATTTTATTCCACAGAAAAGGCAGCATATGTATACTGCTCGTTTGTTGCACTAATAAGCACAGGGGTAGCGTGCTCAGTATGGTATAAGATGGTACCTTGTGGGGCTGACCCTATGATCATACCAGACGCCGTTAGATCATTATCAATTAATCAATTCTATAATCATGCAGCAGTTGTGGAAGGTTATCAACATATCTCATTCCTCTATACAAAAGATATACATCCATTTGTATTTGACTTATTTGCAAACGATGAAACCTTTAGACGTGTAGCAGATCTAAATGATTATGACCAAGAGAAATTACAGGGAGATGAGAAACATCAAAAATGTGTTGCTGGCTTTTTATCAGCTATGATTATTTGTATGTATATCACCTGTCAATTAGCCGCAGGTGGCGGTGTTTAAAACCTCCCTCTAGCTACTTTGCATTTGAAGTGATTCGCTAAAAGCTGTAATTCCTTCTTCTTTCTTGTATAGATTGAACATATGGGGCTTGCTTACAAGACTGCTACTGACCTATGAAAACAGCTGAATCCACTATTCTATATGATAGACAGTCTATCTTTCCCTGATGATTTGATTCAATAAGCTAATAAAGCATACTTCTGATGCGTATCAAGCAGTGGTTGCACAGAATCCAATCAATATCGATGTATTGCTCTTGCTTTAGTCATTAGTTCCCCTTCCAAGCAAACTAACCTTGCTAAGTGCTAGCCAGGTGAAAGTGCTTTTCGCTAGTAGTTTTGGTGTTCTCTTCCCTTTCATCCAATTGAATCAATCGATCAGAAGAACAAGAACAAGAAGGCACTGTACTTTTCATAGGCCCTACTTCCGAGACCTCTATCTCTATTTATTTGAATTCTTCCCTTTGAGCCTACTGACGCTGCAAGAATCCAGTTCCAGCACCATCCTATCCTATCAAAACAGCGGGCTTACGCCTTAGGGTTCATGTCGAGAACCATTCGAACCACTCACAACTTCTTGCATGACAACAGCTAATCAAAGCAAAAGGAAGGATGGCAGAAAGTTGGGAATAATCCAACCTAATGGCTTAGCCAACCATCTATCTTGAAGCAACACAGGACTATGAATACATAGAGAATCTGTCTCCACCGCAAAAAAAGGGATCGGTCACTTTCCGAAACGGCCTATCCTCCACTACGTAGGGGACTGGCGTGTTGGTGACTCTACTTTTTGGAGTGACGATTGGGAAGGAACTGGCACATTGGAAAACATCCTGCCTTCGCTGAAACTAGTCTTCCTTTTTGTTTGCTGCATCAGTCCAATATGGCAAGCAACAGCCAATGTCATGCTATTTGCATAAACTTGTATGCAAGCTAGGCCTTTTCTTTCGTATTGAGAAAGCCGCTTCATAAAAAGAAAGCGGCGGAGCTGCTATAGACGCTTTGATTGGCTGGAGACAGAGATCTCTCAAGTGTGCAGTGATAGATCTTTAGAGATAGCCATACTGAAGTCGGCCCAAGCAATGCCCAAAGAATCCCATTTCTTTCTTGGTTGGACTAACCCAACCGGCAATTTCCGTCTTCCTGAATTGGGATAGTCAGATTCAGTCTTTCTTTCGTATCAAAGTCAGTTCTTTCCTTGATTCTTTCTTTTCGTGCATGACCTTTCTCGAACTTTCTAAAAATGATAGAATTTACTTTTCCGCAGCCACTATTTGGACTTCTCCTTTTAAGCAATTATGAACGGAACGGGCAAGAGTGATCTTTAAAAGCCCAGGTTGGCTTTCCCACTTCCAAATCCGTAATAGTAAAGTAAGAGTAAGGTGCAGATAGCGGACAATTTCCATAATAGATAAGTGCTTAATCCTGAGAAGATGGGAGACGTCGATTGTTAGAGTACTCTTGACAAGTGCATTTCTCAAATTCTAGCCAACAGATTGAAAGCATGCCTGCCTGTTTGTTCTTTTCAGTTCCAATCAACCTTCCTTTTCTTTTTGAATCCAAGCAAGAAAACGGATGCGCTAACGCGCAACGGCTTTCGCGCTAGTTGCTCAATCCGTTGCTTGTTTGGTAAGATTACCGAAATAGGATTTCCTATGCTTGCTAGATTGATAAGCCAGAGAGGTAGTCGGGGAATTGGTAGTCAGGGTCGGAAAATCATCTGCTTGTAAATTCATTTTGTAAAAAAAAGTAGTACTCGCCCCGGAATAGGCGTTATGACAAAGAACAAGAAGAAAAAGGGTTTTGTTAATGGGAACAAGGAAGTAGGACTCGGGGATCGGGTGCAAGAAGCAGGTTGTAGCTGGGAGGAAGCTATAAACAGGTTGAGGAGTTGTTTGATAAAGCAAAGAAAGCGGTTGGCGTCCCTCGTACCAGCTAGCGTTGAACATGAGCTACGAATAGGAATCCGCTGATTCCGACATCTTTCCCTTCTTCCACAACTCCACTACTAGCGAAAGCGGCTTGAACCAGATTATGCAACATTGCCCTGTCTTACTAGAATTTACTGAATCCAAGTACGAAACCTTGAGCGGAGATAGAGAGCTATGTTACAAGCAAGAGCTTCCCAGCTGTTCCGGTGATTAGATCAAAATAGAGTTCTTTCTACAAGAGCCTCAAGCGTTGGTCAGGCGTCCCCAGGAGTGTTTCGATATCAGCAAGCACATTCTAACTATCTATAAATGGCATTTCCAGGTGTCCCGTGCAGCATATTACACAAAAGAGTGGGTTGACACATTAATGAGGCATTCCCTAAAAAGGTGGATCAAGCTGTTTCTAGGCCATATGAACACATAGCATGTGACATTTCAGGTCCAAGCATAATTGCTTTAGATAAGAAGAAATCTAAAATAAGCACTTCCTTCCCAGAATCCTACTGAAGCCCTCCAAAAGTACCTGAAATCCTTTGAATCGAACCTATTGAATATGCAGAAGTGATCAGGAAAGTGTTTACTAAGCTATCTTAGCTATTTGAAATACCATTTCGCTGAAATCTTAGATGCATGGATCTACTCATAAGAGTGCGCTTGAATCAAAAGAAACCTAATTAGGCTTTACATTCTAGTTACCAATGCTTTAGGATCGGCCTACTAAAATGATAGACCCTTGGGTTACTGACTACACTTCAAATGGGTTTAGACCATACATATCCCTTCACTTTTCTGTTCAGCATACCTATTAAGAATGATACGGCCAGATGAAAGGAAGTAGATTTCATTCTAGTTGGATCAAAGTGCAAGTGAATCATGTGCATGTAGATCCTGACTACAGCTGTAACAGCTACATAGGTATGCGTTTCCCTCTTCAGTGAAGGGAAGTGAAAGAGGCTGTGTCATGACGACTGCAATGCCGATAGTCATCCGTCTTATCCGTCAACTTAAGCAGACTAGTGGTAGTCGAACGAATAGCAATCCATGCTGCCAACTAGTAAACCAAGAGGTTTTGTTTGGTCGAAAGTCTCCTCCGGTTAGGAGTCAAATTCCATAAGATGGATCCGCCGCTATTTTCTCATCATCTGGCACTGCTTGAGGAGCTGCTTTTCTTTCTTCCTCAAGCTAGGGGAGAAGCCTATCTGAGTGAGAGTGCCTCAACCAATTCGTTCCTTGGGACTGCTGCTGTTAGTTCTTTGAATTGAATAGTTTGATTTGTTCTCTGAGTGATTGCCCTTAGGGACCTAGCTTCCCTTCCTTTCCTTGCCTGGAAGCTCTCTAAGGCTTCTTGCTTTCCCTATTGATGTTCCTAGCTACCTACTATAATGGTAGGGAAGGGCTTTACTAAGTATTAGATATGGGCTAACGGGTCACATCAGGGGCGGTCTACGAGAAAAACGATCAGGCTTCAGGTACGCATAAAGGGATCAGCAGGAGAGGGTGGGATACGAAGTCGGGCATCTAGGTGCAATCCTCCATCTATGTAGTCAACAACCTATGATGGTTCAGAGCTGGTTGCTAAGCCCTTGAGATGACTTCGTTATCCAAAAGATCTTGTTATTTCATGTCTTGCTCTTTGCCCACCTCGAAAAGGACGGCAGACAGACCCAAAAAGAGGCTTTACAACGCGTTCTCCCCTTTCTGATTTTGTAAACTATGCCCAACGCCTTCGAAATGACGGAGGAAGAGGGCTGTCAACTATTCAAAAAGGGTCCATGTGTACCATGTCTCTAGGTCAGTCGGACCCATCAATTGGTCCGGAATCAACTTGTACTTGTACTTTCCAAAATACCTGACCCTGGATTTGAAGATAGTACGGTTAAGGTTGAGTTAGTCCGGAGAAGCATTGAACGAATTCGCTTAAAATCTGCGATTTTCTCGCTCTGTCTGTATTAAGTATGACGGCTCTGCCGCTACTAATGGGCTTTAGACTTTGGTTTGGCGATATCGAATAGGTTAATCCGCCATTTCAGCTACAGCGTGCAGGCATTTATTTATGTTAAATAGCATACTTGCCATCTGCAGCATCCAGTGTATCCGCTCTTTCTCTATTTCTTCCTCATATCCTTGCTTCAGCTTCCACTTTTTGGTAATAATAAGGATACCGAACTCATGTGATGCTACTTCAAAAAAGATATCCTATCGTTGGCCCGGACGAGTAGCCAGACCCATCTCAACATGGGGATCCAATCCCCACTATATACAAAATCAATCCTGCAAGTGTTGACAGTCTCAGCATCTCCAGTAAGAAAGAGCTCGATCGGATTTTACGGTTGGGTATTGAAAATAAGATTTTGGTATAGCAGTTGGCGCATCTGTTCTGGTTGCTGTAATCGATGGTGTTTTCGTTGAGCCTTTTATCTATCTCAGTAAAAGAAAGGGGATCCTGCTCTTTTGGGCTGTAGTGCGAGAAGGGATCCGCACGCACCAGCTCGGAAACCATGTGTGAGAAATTCTTCTTATTTGACTTGAAAAGTAAACCATTTCTTTGAATTGCATGGAATTGAAAGCCTTATCTTTCGTAACCTTTGATTAGCAAGAATGATGCAGAGCCTTGATACTACTATGCAAATAGCACAGTTGAAAATGCAATCCATAAGTCATGCTGGTCAATCAATGACAATGATAAGCTCTATAAAAAACAGAGTCTATTGCTCTTCGACACGTTTTATATCGACTTCAGTCATGCTTTATTGGAGTTATCTGACGCCAAGGAGGAAGGAATATAGATTAGGATCCTAGCCGTTCCTAAGAGAGGTTACAAAAGAAAGGGACCAAGGATTTGGAGTCTTATTAGTGCATCAATCTACAGAAAGATAGGTCAAACTGTGGACTGAGGTTCAGTCAGGAATTAGCGTATAGAAAAGAAAGAAAACGTATGCGCTTTAAAAGCGCTCATCCCTTGTTCTTTCGCTTGGAAGCTCGTGCTTTCAGCAAGTTCGTACCAGTCGTCAGGAGCTCTGCGCCTAGCCGCAACCTAAACGCTGGTTCTATCCGGGAAAGAAAGATCAGGGGAAGAAGCGGGGTAGAGGAATTGGTCAACTCATCAGGCTCATGACCTGAAGACTGCAGGTTCGAATCCTGTCCCCGCCTAAGAACGTGTACGAGTCAATGAAATAGCTATTTGGAGTCTACTGATTGAACAATATTGTTTTCTGATCCTTGACTAGCGATATAGACCCTAGGAACTTGCATGTGCTATTGCAGCAGTATAAGATTAGGTGGCTCACGTTACCAGTCTCCCCTACACCTACCATCAGAGATGGAAGTAGACAAAACAAAAGTGCATACGTCGTTTCCTCGCTCTAACGCACAAGGCGTTTTCGAGCTCATCCTTCTCCGGACCAACTGAGCTATCCTGACATTTTTTAGCAGACTCATTGGTACGAGGGATTGGATATGACATATCGGCTCGCCCTTACTACAGCAGAAAGATTACCGGGACGGCGGCCTTCCGCACAGTGGGCGGGTACATAGCGGCTCTATATAAAGCATTTTCTTTTAGGTATAAGGGTAGTCACACCATTTCCTCTGCTCGATCTCGAATTTCGTATAAGTGATGTGATTAGGCTAAAGTCGTTGTTCGGAGAGCGAGTCGACTTCTTTCGCAAATGTTCAATCTCTATTCTCGGGTGGTCGAGGAAGCTTTCTCATGTGCGTAACCAGGACCAGCGGGAATATGTGATCGGTCGACCTTCTCTTCCAATCGCGACGTGGACTCGAACCACAGATCTCCCATCGATCGCGACTTTGATTACGCAGTTCAAGAGGCAACCTCTCTACATCTGCGGGCCAGCCAACTAACTCTTCAAATGAAGAACTGATTACTCCACATCTATGAACCTATCAT